GGATTTTCGTCGAAATCTAATAAAAGGTTCTATGCGTGCCCAAAGGCGTAAAACGGTTACTTGTCAACTCTTCTATCAAGCAAAGGTGCATTCCCCTCTTTTTGTGGACAGAATAGACAGACGCCTTTTTTCTTTTGATAGTTTCGCACGGATGAAAGGAATTTTTCAAAATTTGATGTCTAAAAAAAGCAAAAAATTACAAATCTCTGATTATACAAAAGAAAAAGGAAAGGTTGAAAAATACCAAGACGAAGAGAGAATGCGAATGGAAATAGCAGAAGCTTGGGATAACATTACATATGCTCAAGCAGTAAGAGGTTTTTTATTAGTAGGCCAATCAATTCTTCGGAAATATATTAGATTGCCTTTATTCATAATAGCTAAGAATATTGCGCGTATTTTATTATTTCAAGGTCCCGAATGGTCCGAAGACTTCAAGGATTGGAATCGAGAAATGCATATTCGATGCACTTATAATGGTGTTGAATTATCCGACAAAGAATTTCCAAAAAACTGGTTAACAGATGGTATTCAGATAAAAATATTATTTCCTTTTTACCTGAAACCTTGGCACCGATCTAAGTTAAAACCCTTGAAAACACAGAAAGCGCAAAAAAATGATTTTTGTTTTTTAACAATTTTTGGACTGGAAACTTACCATCCTTTTGGTCCCCCTCGAAAACTAAAAGGGTCTTCATTTTTTGAACCTATTTTTAAAGAACTGAAAAAAAAAGTGAAAAAATTAAAAAATAAGTCTTTTATAGTTTTTAATGTTTTTAAAGAACGAGCAAAATTTCTTCGAAAGGTGTCAAAAGAAATAAAAAAATGGAGCATCAAAAACTACGAATTGGGTGAAACTAAAACCGACGATTCTATAATGAATAATCGGATGATTCGTGAATCACCTATTCAAATTCGATCTACAGAATGGACAAATTTTTCACTGACAGAAAAAAAAATGAAAGATCTGACTGAGAGAACAAGTACAATCAACAAGAAACTAGAAGGAATTCTAAATGAGAAGAAAAATGGATTTCTAACTCAAGAAAAAAAGATTCATTCTAATAAAAAAAGTTATCATAATAAAATAGTAGAATCATTAAAAAAATTTTGTCAAATATTAAAAAGAAGAAATACTCGATTAATCCGTAAATTTGATTTTTTTATCAAATTTTTCATGGAAAAAATATACATAGATTTTTTTCTATGTATCATTAATATTGCAAGAACCAATGCACAACTTTTTATTGAATCAAGAAAAAAAATGATCGAGAAATCCATTTCCAATAAGAAAGAAAATGAAAAAAGAATTAAGAAAAGAAATACAAAAAAATTTCACTTTATTTTAACTAAAAAAAATTCCCTTGATAATATTCAAAAAAAGAATTCAACAACTTTTTGTAACTCGTCCTACTTCTCGCAAGCATATGTATTTTATAAAATATCGCAAACTCGAGTTATTAACTTCTATAAATTCAAGTCTATCCTTCAATATCATGGAACATCTCTTTTTCTTAAAAATGAAATAAAGGATTTTTTTCGGAAAGAGGGAATATTTCATTCTGGATTGAGACATAAAGACTTTTGGCATTCTGAAAGGAATCAATGGAAAAACTGGTTAAGGGGGCATTATCAATATGATTTCTCTCAGATTAACTGGCTAAAATTAGTACCAGAAAAATGGCGAAATAAAGTCAATCGACACTGTATGACTCAAAAAAACGCTTTTAACAAATGGGACTCATATGAAAAAGAAGGATTAATTCATGCTGAAAAACAAAATGATTTTGAACCTGATTCATTACTGAATCAAGAATATAAAAAATCACCTAATTTTAAAAAACATCATAGACATGATTTTTTCTCATATAAATCTATTAATTATGAAGAGAAGAAAGACTCATATATTTATAGATCACCATTACAAATAAATAGTAAAGAAGAGATTTTTGATAATTACAAGATAGATAAACGCAAATTTTTTAATATGCCAGATGGGCTACCTATTTATAATTATCTAGGAGAAAATGATATTATGGCTGAGGAGAAATTTCCAGATAGAAAATTTTGTAAGTGGAAAATGATTGATTTTTGCCTTAGAAATAATAAGGTCGAGATTCATTACTGGGCCAATAGCGGCACCAAGAATAAGAATCAAAAAATGAAGAGGGGTCCTTTTTATTTACCAATTTCTAAAAATTCAAAAATCAACCGATTCAAAAAAAAAAGATCCTTCTTTGATTGGATGGAAATGAATGAGGAAATAGTAGGTCGTATTAGTTCGAATCCAGAACTAGAACTTTGGTTCTTCCCAGAATTTGTGCCACTCTATAATGCATATAAGATTAAACCGGGGATCATACCAATAAAATTACTTCTTTTCAACTTTCATTTGACTGGAAATGAAAACATTAAGAAAAACATTACTGAAAGTAACCCTTTAATAGAATCAAATAAAAAAAAAAGAATTCTTAGATTCGAGAATGGAAATCAAGAAGAAAAAGATCCTCTAAATCAAGGGGAAGGGGCTCCTCTATCAGATGAAAATGGAGGTAGATCAGGCATAAAAAAACAACGTAGAAAAAAAAAGGCCAACATGAGCCCCGAAGCTATAGAGCTTTATTCTTTCCTAGAAAGTTTTTTGTATTTTCAATTGAGTTGGGAAAGGGTTGTAAATAAAAAAATGGTCAATAATATTAGAGCCTATTGTCTCCTGCTTAGATTGAGAAATCCAAAGGACGTTGCTATATCCTATCTTAAACGGGGAGAACTGACTGTGGATATTTGGACTCTAAAAAGGCGCACTCCTAGAGAATTAAGTACAAGCGGAGCGTTGATTATCGAACCGACTTATCCTTATCCGTCTATAAAAAACGATGGACAATTGATTCTATATCAAACCATAGGTATTTTTTTGGTTCATAAGAATAAATACCTTCATAAGAATAAATACCAAAGAAATCAAAAATTTCGAGAATGGTTTGATAAGAATCAATTTGATGAATCCATTTTAAGACATCAAAAAATGACTCAAAATAGAGACAAAAATCATTATGATTTCTTTGTTCCTGAAACCCTTTTATCCCCTAAAGGCCGTAGAGAATTGCGAATTCTATATTTTTTAAACTCAAGGGATAGAAATTATATACATAGAAATCCGGTATTTTGCAATCAGGTAAAAAACTGTGGTCAAGTTTTAAATAGAGGCAAATATCTCGGTATCGATAAAACTAAACTAATTAAAATGAAGTTCTTTCTTTGGCCCAATTATCGACTAGAAGATTTAGCTTGTATGAATCGCTATTGGTTTAATACTCATAATGGCAGTCGTTTCAGTATGGTCAGGATACATATGTATCCACGGTTGAAAATTTGTTAGTTACAAGTCCATTTACATGAATTTTGCTATATATACATATATTATTAGGTAATAGAATATGTCGGCTATATGAAAACAAATAGATAGACGCGAGGATTGTCTTACATTCCATCCTGAAAGAGGATACTAATTTAATGACATACATATTATCAATTAGATCTATAAATAAAGTAGGAAGTTTATAATGAACTTAAAGTAGGAAGTTTATAATGAACTTAAGGTCATTCTGTATATCAAAATGACTAATATTATTATTACTGATTAATCAAATTCACATCAAAAAATTTTAAATTATAAAAGGGGATAAGATTTTGTTTTATGGTAAAAAATTCATTCATCTCAGTTATTTTTCAAGAAAAAAAAGAAGAAAAGCGGGGGGCTGTTGACTTTCAAATAGTAAGTTTCACCAATAAGATACGAAGACTTACTTCCCATTTTGAATTGCACAGAAAAGACTATTCATCTCAGAGAGGTCTACGAAAAATTCTGGGAAAACGTCAACGACTGCTGTCTTACTTATCAAAGAAAAATCGAGCACGCTATAAAGAATTAATTAGTGAGTTGGATATTCGGGAGTTAAAAAATCGTTAATTTAAAAATTTTTACTTAGTTTTTTCATTTATTGGATCTTGAGAATTTTGATAAACTTCTTTTCGTTTTCAACAATTCATGTAAGAATGAATCGAGGAAAAACTTATGAATAGACCAGCTACAGAAAGAGACCTTATGATAGTCAATACGGGACCTCACGACCCATCAATGCACGGTGTTCTTCGTCTCATCGTTACCCTAGACGGTGAAAATGTTGTTGACTGCGAACCAATATTAGGTTATTTACACAGAGGAATGGAAAAAATTGCGGAAAACCGAACAATTATACAATTTTTACCTTATATAACACGTTGGGATTATTTAGCTACTATGTTCACAGAAGCAATAACCCTAAATGGACCAGAACAATTGGGAAATATTCAAGTGCCTAAAAGAGCGAGCTATATCAGAGTCATTATGTTGGAGTTAAGTCGTCTAGCTTCTCATCTCTTATGGCTTGGACCTTTTATGGCGGATATTGGCGCACAGACCCCTTTTTCTATATTTTCAGAGAAAGAGAATTAGTAGATGATCTATTCGAAGCTGCGACTGGGATGAGAATGATGCATAATTATTTTCGTATCGGAGGAGTAGCAGCCGACCTGCCTTATGCCTGGATAGATAAATGTTCGGATTTCTGCGATTCTTTTTTAACAGGAGTTGTTGAATATAAAAAACTTATTACGCGAAATCCCATTTTTTTAGAACGAGTTCAAGGAGTAGGCATTATTAGTGGAGAAGAAGCAATAAATTGGGGTTTATACGGACCGATGCTACAAGCATCTGGAATACAATGGGATCTTCGTAAATTATGAGTGTTACGACGAATTTCATTGGGAAATCCAGTGGCAAAAAGAAGGAGACTCATTAGCTCGTTATTTAGTCCGAATCAGTGAAATGACGGAATCCATAAAAATAATTCAACAGGCCCTGGAATTCCTTCCAGGAGGTCCCTATGAGAATTTAGAAATCCGATGCTTTGATAGAGAAAGGGATCCAAAATGGAATGATTTTGAATATCGATTGATTAGTAAAAAACCTTCTCCCACATTTGAATTGCCGAAGCAAGAACTTTATGCGAAAGTTGAAGCCCCAAAGGGAGAATTGGGAATTTTTCTAATAGGGGACAAAAGTTGTTTTCCTTGGAGATGGAAAATTCGCCCGCCGGGTTTTATCAATTTGCAAATTCTTCCTCAGTTAGTTAAAGGAATGAAATTGGCTGATATTATGACGATACTAGGTAGCATAGATATCATTATGGGAGAAGTTGATCGTTGAAATGATAGTTTATACAACAGAAATAGAAGTACAAGATATTAATTCTTTTTCCAGATTGGAATTTTTCAAAGAGGTCTATGGAATCGTATGGATCTTTGTCCCTATTTTGACTCTTGTATTGGGGATCACAGTAGGCGTACTGGTAATTGTATGGTTAGAAAGAGAGATATCCGCAGGAATACAACAACGTATTGGGCCTGAATACGCCGGTCCTTTGGGAATTCTTCAAGCTCTAGCAGATGGGACAAAACTTCTTTTCAAAGAGAATCTTTTTCCAGCTAGAGGAAATACCCGTTTATTCAGTATTGGACCATCTATAGCAGTCATATCAATTTTACTAAGTTTTTTAGTAATTCCTTTTAGCTATCATCTTGTTTTAGCTGATCTCAATATCGGTATTTTTTTATGGATTGCCATTTCAAGTATTGTCCCTGTTGGCCTTCTTATGTCAGGATACGGATCGAATAATAAATATTCCTTTTTAGGTGGTTTACGAGCTGCTGCTCAATCGATTAGTTATGAAATACCATTAACTTTATGTGTTTTATCAATATCTCTACGTGCGATTCGTTGAAATACAAACTTTTCTTTCTTTTCCCTATTCATTCTTTTCTTTCGCTTTAGAAAACAAAACAAGTTGAACGAATTGAATAGATATTATTTATTATCCTTTTTGTTGATAAAGTAAATTAGATAGTTATATATGAGTGAAAGAAAGCAGCTTATAAATTTGCAGTAAAAAAAAGGAGTCTCATTTCCTATGTACAAGACAAGAGTTAAGTGGAAATAAACATAAGCGGAAGAGGTCCTTTACCCCAAGACTGGTTGATTAGACAACCCAGCTTGAAGCGGGCTCAAAAGATCAACCGTATGGCCTTTTCACTATCCTTTGTAGGAATTACCTACCATACATGTATTATCAAACGAAACGGGCGATTGAACAAAAAATGAGTGGATGATTAGGAACACAAAAATGCACAAAGGATTAGTAATGGAGATTATGGAAATTCTCTAAAAAGAGATTTCTGCATAACATAAAAAGAATACTAATTGGGGCTTTAAATTGGTAGAAATGATAAGGCAGTACTTCCCGCGATTCCGATCCAGAGTATGCTCCTATCCACCCATTAAAGCAATGACTATCAGGAACGAAATAATCCTTGAATGGATTTGCCTGGACCAATACACGATTTTCTTATAGTTTGACTGGGATCGAGTCTTATATTAGGGGGACTGGGAGTAGTATTACTTACCAATCCAATTTATTCTGCCTTTTCGTTGGGATTGGTTCTTGTTTGTATATCCTTATTCTATATTCTTTAAAATTCTCATTTTGTAGCCGCTGCTCAGCTCCTTATTTATGTAGGAGCCATAAATGTTTTAATCATATTTGCTGTCATGTTCATGAATGGTTCAGAATATTACAAGGATTTGAATCTGTCGATCGTTGGGGATGGGGTTACTTCACTGGTTTGTACAAGTATTCTTCTTTCGCTAATTACTACTATTTTCGATACGTCATGGTACGGGATTATTTGGACTACAAGATCAAACCAACTTATAGAACAAGATTTGATAAGTAATAGTCAACAAATTGAAATTCATTTATCAACAGATTTTTTTCTTCCGTTTGAACTGATTTCAATAATTCTTTTAGTTGGTTTGATAGGCGCAATTGCTGTGGCTCGTCAGTAATAAATCGTTATAACTAGCAACAGCAAACAATCCAAATTTCACTTTCTTCTATGTTATCCCACCTATTTCACAAAAATTCTATTTGAATACTGTTCATGTCTAAAAGGGAGATTCTTTTATTTGATCTATTTTCAATACATTCTTTTGTTCCGTACTTGTTTTGTTCTATTCTAGTCAATCTCGAATCTGTTGAATTTTTGTTCATATTGAAATGAACCAACATTGATAAGGAGTTGGTCAATGATGCTCGAACATGTACTTGTTTTGAGTGCCTATTTATTTTCTATCGGTATTTATGGATTAATCACGAGTCGAAACATGGTTAGGGCTCTTATGTGTCTTGAACTTATATTGAATGCAGTTAATATCAATTTTGTAACATTTTCTGATTTTTTTGATAGTCGCCAGTTAAAGGGAGATATTTTCTCAATTTTTGTTATAGCTATTGCAGCCGCTGAAGCAGCTATTGGGTTGGCTATTGTTTCGTCAATTTATCGTAACAGAAAATCAACGCGTATCAATCAATCAACTTTATTGAATAAGTAGGAATAATAATCAAAATTAGAATATCCACCAATTTGAATTAGCATGTAGAATATGTTAGAATCTAGATTCTATTTACGAAAACGTAATAAATCAAAGTATCTTAGCCACTTCTCATGAGCTGATCCAGAAGTCTATTGATTAGAAAATTTCTGGTAAATCGTTGATTCATCTGGCGTTTAAATATATGATTCATTTACAAGTTTACTAGATCGAAATTTGATAACGTTCAAAAATTCATAGATCCCATGTCACATTCAGTAAAAATTTATAATACATGCATAGGGTGTACCCAATGTGTCCGAGCGTGCCCCACCGATGTGTTAGAAATGATACCTTGGGATGGATGCAAAGCTAAACAAATTGCTTCCGCCCCAAGAACAGAAGACTGTGTTGGTTGTAAGAGATGTGAATCTGCCTGTCCAACGGATTTCTTGAGTGTTCGAGTTTATTTATGGCATGAAACAACTCGAAGTATGGGTCTAGCTTATTGATATGTTCCGTAAAACCCACTTGAATACATTTTGAATACATTTTCTTTTTTTACTGAAAAAACCCGTACTCAAAAAAAAGAATAAAGATTCTATTTTCGAGCGCGGGTTTTTCTGGTCCAAATGTATCTTGTCTTTACCACGAATTATTTTCCTTGGTTAACAATAATTGTAGTTTTGCCAATATCTGCGGGCTCTTTAATTTTCTTTCTTCCTCATAGAGGAAATAAGCTAATTAGGTGGTATACCATTTCTATATCCACCTTAGAACTACTTCTAATGACCTATGTATTTTGTTATCATTTCCAATTGGACGATCCATTTATAATCTTCCGCCAGCTGGATTAATGGATCAATTTTTTTTTTTTTTTACTGGAGATTGGGAATAGATGGACTTTCTATAGGACCTATTTTACTGACAGGATTTATCACAACTTTAGCTACTTTAGCGACTTGGCCAGTTACTCGGGATTCCCGACTATTCCATTTCCTGATGTTAGCAATGTACAGTGGTCAAATAGGATCATTTTCTTCTCGAGACCTTTTGCTTTTTTTCATCATGTGGGAGTTAGAATTCATTCCTGTTTATCTACTTCTATCTATGTGGGGGGAAAGAAACGTCTGTATTCAGCTACAAAGTTTATTTTGCACACTGCGGGAGGTTCCATTTTTCTATTAGTAGGGGTTTTGGGTATCGGTTTATATGGTTCTAATGAACCAACATTCAATTTTGAAACATTAGCTAATCAATCGTATCCTCTCACACTGGAAATAATATTCTATATTGGATTTCTTATTGCTTTTGCTGTCAAATCACCAATTATACCCTTACATACATGGTTACCAGACACCCATGGGGAGGCACATTATAGTACTTGTATGTTTCTAGCCGGAATCTGGGAGCATATGGATTAGTTCGGATCAATATGGAATTATTACCCCATGCTCATTCTATATTTTCTCCCTGGTTGATGATAGTAGGCACAATGCAAATAATTTATGCAGCTTCAACATCTCTTGCTCAACGTAATTAAAAAAAAAAAAAGAATACCCTATTCCTCTGTATCTCATATGGGTTTCATAATTATAGGAATTGGCTCTATAACCGATCCGATACGGGACTCAACGGAGCCTTTTTACAAATAATATCTCATGACTTTATTGGCGCTGCACTTTTTTTCTTGGCAGGAACGAGTTATGATAGAATACGTCTTGTTTATCTCGACGAAATGGGCGGAATGGCTCTTCCAATTCCAAAAATGTTTACGATGTTCAGTATCTTATAGATGGCTTCTCTTGCATTACCGGGCATGAGTGGTTTTGTTGCAGAATTGATAGTCTTTTTTGGAATAATTCGCAGTCAAAAATCTTTTTTAATGCCAAAAATATTAATTATTTTTGTAATGGCAATTGGAATGATATTAACTCCTATTTATTTATTTATTTATTATCTATGTTACGTCAAATATTCTACGGATACAAGCTATTTAATGCTCCAAACTCCTATTTTTTTGATTCTGGACCAAGAGAGTTATTTGTTTCGATCTCTATCTTTCTACCCGTAATAGGTATTGGTATTTATCCGGATTTCGTTTTATCACTATCGGGTGAGAAAGTTGAAGCTATTCTTCTTTTTATAGATAGGTTTTAGGAATAAAAAAAATCCTATTTAAAATGATTTTGAAAATGATTTGCTTTACAATTGAAAAAGGTGAAAAAAAAATGAAACCTAAGAACAGAAAAAATCATTTTTTTTTTTTTAAGTTGAGTCAAAAAGAAAGAAAAAGTCAAAATCAAATTGAATTTGAATCAGATATGTTTGGCCTTTGTGAGAACCTTTTGAATCACTCCGCTACTTGTACTTGATTCAAAAGGTTCTTTTCTTGGCGGCTTACATTAAGTTTTCTTATGTATATTAGATGCTGTCCTATGTTTGTATTTGTTCTGCTTTTTCATTCAATTCGATGTTAATGGAAATGAACCATAGCTATGTAAACCTATTCCTAATAGATTGACTCCAAAATAGCATATCCAAATTATAAGAAAGCCCGCGGAAGCCACAATTGCAGAATTTACACCTTCCAAATTTTGATTTGTTCGAGTATGTAAATAAATCGCGAATACGGTCCAAGTAATAAATGCCCAAGTTTCCTTGGGATCCCAATTCCAATATGATCCCCATGCCTCATTAGCCCATACTGCTCCCGAAAGAATCCCTACGGTTAAAAAGAGAAACCCGAGACTAATAATACGATAACTCCAATAATCCAATTGTTGAACCAATTGATACCTGTAATAATTTCGAGAATAAATAAAATAAGTGTTTAGTAAAACATTCTTTCTCTCATCCAGGTATTTCATTTCCCCAAAGGAAAATGGCGTATTTACTAAAATATTGCTTTTGCTAAAAATCTTTATGACTTTTCGAAATGTAATAACTAGAAGGGCTACTGATAATAATGATCCACATAAAAGAGCTGCATAGCCAAATACCATCATACTTACGTGCATCATTAACCACTGGGATTGGAGAGCAGGTACTAATAGCGCGGATTGATGCATTTTGGTTAAAAGACCCGAAGTAACAAAGCCTTGGGTAAAAAAAGCACTTGATGCGGTTATTGCACTTAAAGCATTTTTATGCTTTTTAAAATGAAAATAGGAAACCATATGAATAATGGAGAAACTCCATGAAAGAAAGATTAATGATTCATATAAATTACTTAATGGAAAATGCCCCGAATAAATCCAACGAGTGACTAATAATCCTGTTATACAGAAAAAGGTGGCTATCATACCCCTTTCTGATGAATCATATAGTCCTACGACTTCATCGACTAATAAAGTTAAAAAATGAATTATAATTACAATTGAAACGATCGAAAAGGATATATGAGTTAATATATGTTCTAAAATTGAAAAAATCATAAAATAAAGATTATGAAAAAAGGAGAAGAGAAGGTTTCTCGATTATTAGTATATGGAATGGAAATTCGGAATTTTTTTATTTTATTATAGGATTAATATTATACCTTTTTATAAGACGCTATGCCGCCACTCGGACTCGAACCGAGATGCTGTAGCACTGCTTCCTAAGAGCAGCGTGTCTACCAATTTCACCATAGCGGCTTGCTCAAAATAATAATAACTCATGTTTTATTCATATTCAACCGTCGAGATTGAATGAAGGGGTCAATCCAATGCAATATGTATTTTGTAGGAAGCTTTAAAATTGATGAATAAAAACCGGTTTCATTTCAATAGAAGTTTGAGGGTTAAAAAAAGAATCTTTATTATCCTTTTTTTATTTAATTAAAAATTTCTAGTTTCTAAAGTAAAGTAGCCGAACTCAAAAGATAAATCATTAGTGATGGCCCAAGACCATACATATTGATATGTAGAACTTCTATTAATTTGTTGAATAGATAGATCAAGCGAAAAAGCATGACTATACTTAATAATAAAATACTGGGAAAAGACCACATATGCCGAAGGTTTTTTGTTGATGTCGGAAAAAGCAGAAGTCCTACTCCTATTAAAATAGGAATAGGAAGTGGAATAAAAGATATGATCCATGAATATTGATATGTATACTCCATAAAAACTTTTTTTTCTTCCTTAATACTTAATTATTTTCTTTCTGATTCACTATCTCTTATTTTTAACTTAAAAAAGGATAAAAAAAATGCTTCATTTCTTTTTTTTTAAGTCTATTTTCTAAATATTGAAATTTAGAAGTATAGAAGAATTAAAAATGAGAGGAATAAAATTGAAGTAAAGCATATTTTTTTTTGAATAAATGTCTTTCACATATTACTATAAGTACTAAATCATTTTTTTGTTCGAATGGCAGTTCCAAAAAAACGTACTTCTATATCAAAAAAGTGTATTCGTAAAAATATTTGGAAAGAGAAAGGGTATCGGGCAGCCTTGAAAGCTTTTTCATTAGCAAAATCTCTTTTTACGGGAAATTCAAAAAGTTTTTTTTCTATCTCAAATAAATAACAAAACACTTGAATAATTTTTATGAACTTTATTCAAAACTCAACGCAGTAATTTACATTTCATTTTTGAAAAATTTAATAATGATCTACTATTGTTGAGTTTGTCTATTGTTTGTTTCAATTCGCGATAATCATTAGTAAGAAGTAGAGCATGAATCTTATTTATCCAAAATTCCTCCATTTTTTTTTTTTTATCTATTTGATTTATGCTAGGGGGTGAAAACCCTTTTTTGATTCTTCCACGATAGAGCCCATATAAGAACGGATCATATTTTTTAGGAAAATATTCTTTTTTAGTTTCATCATTACACAATTGAGTTTTTTGTTCAAATATACCTATATCAAAAGATTCTTTATCTAAAGTTCTGACTCTATTTAAAAACTCGTCAGTTTTGTTTAGCCGTTTTAGATCATTGGTCAAATTCCAATCATTATATAATTGATCAGATAATAATTTTTCTGTTGTGAAAAAGGATATCTTTTTTTCTATTATTTCTTTAAAAGTTGACAAACTCGGCG